CTTTAATTTTGAATCTATTCCTTGGAAGAAAATAAGTCTCTTTATTTTTTTCATTCCAGGCAACCTCCTTGAAGTATCAACTAATGGAGAAAGAGTTATATAACTCACCTTTCCTCTCTATTTCACAAATTAGGAAGTTAGAGAGAAAATTAGGATACCGGAGGAGGATCACCATATATAACACAAAATTTCTCCTCCAATTTTTTCTAGTCTAGCTTCTCGATCTGTCATTATGCCTCGAGAAGTGGAAAGAATTACAATTCCCATTCCACCTAAAATCTTAGGAATTTTTTTATAGTTGGAATAAATTCGTAGACCAGGTCGACTGATACGTTTTAAAATAGTTCTATATATTCCTTTCCTAGTTCTTCTATGGCGCAAGGTTGAAACCAAGAAATTTTTATTACTTTCCTGATGTTTCCGAACATTTTCAATAAAACCCTCTCGTAGGAGTATTTTAACAATGTTTTCGGTAATATTTGTGGATACTATTCGAACTGTTCCATTTTTACTCATGTCAGCATTTCTTATAGAAGTTATTATATCAGCAATAGCGTCTCTGCCCATGACGAATTATAATTATTGGTGCTTCCTAATTTTGATATAATCAACATGTTTTTTTATTTGATTCAAAGTATTCATTATTTAATGAAATTTGAAATTTTAATTAATTATTAAATTCTTAAAAGTATATGCGTGAGACACAATCTATTAATTAGATTTATTTCAGATATCCTACTAGAACAATATCATAGTTTGATCTATGACTATGAGTCTTTATAATACCTCGGGAGCTAATGAAACTATTTTAGTAAAATTCAACTGTCTCAATTCCCGAGCAATCGCACCAAAAACTCGAGTTCCTTTTGGATTTCCTTCTTGATCAATGACAACCGCTGCATTGTCATCATATCGTATTATCATACCGTTGTCACGTTTGAGTTCTTTACATGTACGTACAATTACAGCTCTTATTACTTCTGATCTTTCTAGAGACATATTGGGCACTGCTTCTTTAATTACAGCAACAATAACGTCACCAATATGAGCATATCTATGATTACCAGCTCCTATGATTCGAATACACATTAATTCTCGAGCTCCACTGTTATCTGCTACATTCAAAAGGGTCTGAGGTTGAATCATATCATTTTTATTTGAATTTATTATTTCAATGCAAAGAATGAGGAAAAAGAAGAAATAGTATTTATCTAGAAATAAAGAAACTCGTGGTTGTTTTTTCATCCCCTTTTTTATATTTAGTTCTACATCCCTATCCCGAAATAACAAATTGAGTTTTTATAGGCATTTTGCACGCAGCTATTGAAATTGCTGCTCTGGCTACAGTTTCTGAGACTCCGCCCATTTCATAAAGTATTCGACCGGGTTTAACAACAGATACCCAATATTCGGGAGATCCCTTTCCCGACCCCATACGTGTTTCTGCGGGCCTTACTGTAATAGGTTTATCGGGAAAAACACGTACCCATATTTTTCCACCACGACGTGCATATCGTGTCATTGCTCTTCGTCCTGCTTCTATTTGTCTAGCGGTAATCCAAGCGGGTTCAAGTGCCTGAAGAGCATATCTGCCGAAACAAATATGATTACCCCGGCAAGATATTCCTTTCATTCTTCCTCTATGTTGCTTACGAAATCTGGTTCTTTTGGGGTTATAGTTGATGGTTTTTTCCCACCTCTACTACAGAACCGGACATGAGAGTTTCTTCTCATCCAGCTCCTCACGAATGAAAGGATTCGATAATATTACAGATGCACATGTATTTAATAACTAATACATTAAACTAAGTAATGGGATTTATTGATATTATATTTCATTTATTAGATAAGAAGCTGTATTGTATATACAGTTAGATTTGTCTATTTATAGATATGGATAATGTTTCTTTTTTATACCGGATCCTTATTTTTTTTTTTACTTTTCTTTTAGTAAATTATTGAATCAAGACAATATTGGAATCCAATAAATAAGAAATAAGGGTTTCGCGGGCGAATATTGACTCTTTCCTTTTCCTGCTTTATTCGTAGGATCAATCCACGACCTCTTAGAGTAAAAAAATTTGTTCTTGGTTCATTCCGCCATCCCGCCTGCTCAATAATTTTGATTCTTTTAAATAGAATCCTATATAGTCACAGGTTTCGTCGTTCCTATAGCTTCTCCATTAATGATTAGGCCTGAACTCTGCAATGGAGCTCTCAACAAAATCTGTTCCCGAGTCAATCTCCTCAGTTTCTATTAACCCGAAGCTCTTTATTATTTATATATCACTTTATTATTTATATATCAATCGATACAATATTAAACAATATTAAAACAATATGAAATTAATGCTTTATTACACTGCCTTTTATTTATATGAGGTAATTCATAGACCATACATATTGGAATTATATATCATTGCTATTTTTGTTCTCTCTTTCTATCACCTTTCCATTTATCCGCATCCCTTTCTTTTTTTTATTTCAAATCTACAATCGGATTTGTTTGTTATGGAACAATTTCAGTTGTTACAATTATATGATTGATCCAGTCATATAGTGACTGTTTTTGGGATCTCGACAATATGAAGCAATAAGTTAGTTATTAGTTTTTAATTTATTTTTATATAGTAGTTGTAGTTATTGAGTTACTACTAGGGGTCAGTCTTTTTTTGATCCTACTAAAAACTCTAAAGAAAAAACTAACGAGTCACACACTAAGCATAGCAATTATATAAAAAAAAGGTTAATTTCTTTTTTATTCAACCTTATAGAATTAGAATTGTTTCTTTTTGTTTGATTTACCAGAAAAATAGAAAAAGTTTCTAGTTTTTTGTTCTATATATCACTATATTACTGGATAGAATGACAAGATAAAGGTCTATTATTCTTCATCCACAAATATCCAAATTTTGAGGCCTAGTACTCCATGGATAGTTCGAATTGTATAGGAACAATGATCAATTTTAGCGCGAATTGTTTGTAGAGGAACTCTACCTTCTCTGATCCATTCGACACGTGCAATTTCTTTTCCGTCAATACGTCCTGCAATTTGTATTTGAATTCCTTTTGTATCTGTTTGTTCAGTTAATTCAATAGCTCTTTTCATTGCCTTTCGAAACGAAACTCTATTTCTTAATTGAGAAGCCATATATTCTGCAAGAATATTGGGGTCTCCATAAGGTTTTTCTATTCGTGTGATAGCAATGTTGATTCTTCGGTTCACAGAACGAAATTCTTTTTGTACATTCATCTGTAATTCTTCGATTCCTCGTGTTCGGCCCTCTATTAATAAATTTGGGAATCCAATATGTATTATGACCTGGATTAAATCAATTCTTTTTTGAATTTCTATACGCGCAATTCCAATTCCTTCGAAACCTGAGGATATTCTCTTATTTTTTTGTACATAGTTCTTGATACAATTTCGTATTTTCTCATCTTCTTGTAGACCTACAGAAAAATTTTTTGGTTGTGCGAACCAAAAGGAATGATGATTTTGGGTTGTACCAAGTCTGAAACCAAGCGGATTTATTTTTTGTCCCATATTTTTTAGTATATTATCTTTCCATCTATTTTTTTCTAAGTATGAATCTAAATCTTAAATTCATTGAAAGATAATTTTGATTTATCTTTTAATACAATTGTTATATGACAAGTGGGTCTTTTTATCGGATAACTACGTCCTCGAGCTCTAGGCCTTAATTTTTTCACAAAAGAACCTCCATTGACTTCGGCTTTACTAATGAATAAATCGGTTTCGTTCAAACCCATATTATGACTAGCATTTGCTGCTGCGGAATAAACCAATTTTAAAATGGGATAAGATGCTCGATAAGGCATAAGTTCCAATATCATAAGCGTTTCCTCATAAGAACGCCCGCGAATCTGATTAATTACTCTTTGTGCTTTGAAAACAGACATACATATATGTTGAGCTAAAACTTTTACTTCTCCACTCGAATTGGAGTTCTTTTTCTTTATCATAAGGTTATCTCCCGCCAATGAATGATAAGTATCTATTTTTTTTTCAAATTAACGACGAGATTTATTATCGTTTCTCGCATGTCTCGCGAAAGTCAGAGTAGGCGCGAATTCTCCCAATTTGTGACCTACCATACGATCTGTTATATAAATAGGTAAATGTTCCTTTCCATTATGAATAGCGATTGTATGGCCAATCATTTTGGGTATAATGGTAGATGCCCGAGACCAAGTTACTATTATTTCTTTCTCCTCCCTCATGTTGAGTTTTTCAATTTTTCTTGATAAATGATTAGCTACAAAAGGGTTTTTTTTTAGTGAACGTGCCACAGCTGATTACTCCTTTTTTTACATTTTAAAGATTGGCATTCTATGTCCAATAGAATATCTCGATCTAAGTATGAAGGTAAGAATAAATACAATAATGATGAATGGAAAAAAGAGAAAATCCTTTAGCTAGATAAGGGGCGGATGTAGCCAAGTGGATCAAGGCAGTGGATTGTGAATCCACCACGCGCGGGTTCAATTCCCGTCGTTCGCCCATCACATTATTTCAAATTCAAAAAATTCTATTTTCAATATTCCTATTTACGGCGACGAAGAATAAAACTATCACTATATTTTTTCCTTTTCCGACTTCTTCTTCCAAGCGCAGGATAACCCCAAGGAGTTGTGGGTTTTTTTCTACCAATTGGGGCTTTCCCTTCCCCACCTCCATGGGGATGGTCTACAGGGTTCATAACTACTCCTCTTACTACAGGACGCTTACCTATCCAACACTTCGATCCGGCTCTACCCAAACTTTGTTGATTCACCCCAACATTACCCACTTGTCCGACTGTTGCTAAGCAGTTTTTGGATATCAAACGGACCTCCCCGGATGGTAATCTTAATGTGGCTGATTTACCCTCTTTTGCGATCAGCTTCGCTACAGCGCCCGCCGCTCTAGCTAATTGTCCACCCTTTCCAAGCGTGATTTCTATGTTATGTATGGCCGTGCCTAAGGGCATATCGGTTGAAGTAGATTCTTCTTTTAAAAACCCCTTCCCAAACTGTACAAGCTTCTTCCAAAGCATACGGCTTTCTAGATGTATATGATGATATCTAGACAGATGGATCTTTATCTTATATGAATCGTATGATGAAGTACCACATGAGTGGATATATAGGAATCCAAATCTGCCGAATCACTCATGTATGATCTTCTACATCCTAGGTCTCCCCGTTCCATCATCTGGCTTATGTTCTTCATGTAGCATTCAGACCGAATGACTCTATGAAATTACGTCGATACTTCCACATATTACGGGTAACGTAGGAGACATCTCTATTTTTCCCCGGGGGGATCTTTATAATTACCACTGCTTAGCTTTCAATTCGCCTCTGACCATCAAATTAAATGTGAATAACCCGTCCTCCTCTCTTTGAAACAAGGGGCGCTTCCGGTTCTGTGCGTGCTTCAAACAATTTTGTCTTCTCCATATTACCATATCTCTAGAGTCAATAATTTTCTATGAGGAACTACTGAACTCAATCACTTGCTGCCGTTACTCAACAGTTTTCTGTTGAGGTCTATCCCATAGAGGTACTCAAATTGGATCCGTGATTGATTTCTAGGTTTCATCGTAAACCTAATTGGTTACTTCCAATTACGTAAATCAATAGTTCAAACCGCACTCAAAGGTAGGGCATTTCCCATTGATATAGGGACTTCTGTACCAGAAACAATGGTATCTCCAATTATAGCCCCTCTGGGGTGTAAAATATATCTTTTCTCGCCATCCCCATAATGTATGAGACAAATGTATGCATTTCGATTAGGGTCGTATTCTATGGTTACGATTCTACCAGATATGTCTTTTTCATTCCGTCGAAAATCGATTTTACGGTATAGACGCTTATGACCTCCCCCTCTATGTCTTGCGGTAATGATTCCTCTGGCATTACGACCTTTACCACAATGATGCTGTCCACAGATCAAATTATTTCGTGGATTGGATTTCATTTGACTGTCTATGGCTCTATTACGTGTGCTCGGGGTAGAAGTTTTGTATAAATGGATCGCCGTGTTATTAAGTATTTTGCTTTAAGTTCTTTTCTCTATAAGAGGTGGAATAGAATAACCCGGTTGAAGCGTAATGATTATACGTCTGTAATGCATTGTATGTCCCATAATAGGTCTTATTCTTCTACCCTTTCCTGGGAGTCGATGACTATTCATAGCTATTACCTTGACACCAAAGAAGAGTTCGACCCAATGCTTTATTTCTGTCCTAGTTGATCCTGATTCGACATTAGAAGTATATTGATTGTTCCCCAATAACCGAATACTTTTTTCTGTAAATACTGCATATTTGATTCCATCCAAAACTCCATTTTCTTCTCTATGAGTTCCAGTATCGATAAGAATTCTAGTTCTTACTGTTCATATGTTATGGTATGAATATACCATACCAATTCGTTATGTATGGATGATGAGATTCCATTGATACAGAGCCAATTCCAATAGACTTATTGAACGTTCCCATTGGCGTGCATCCAGCAGGAATTGAACCTACGAATTTGCCAATTATGAGTTGGGCGCTTTAACCATTCAGCCATGGATGCTTAACAGGGCTCATTGTACATCGTGAATAACCAAATTCCAATTGAAATGAAATCTTTAGGAGGAATCAATGAAAATCTTTAGGAGGAATCAATGAAACGATATCAATTCAAATCCTGGATCTTCGAATTGAGAGAGATATTGAGAGAGATCAAGAATTCTCACTATTTCTTAGATTCATGGATCAAATTCGATTCAGTGGGATCTTTCACTCACATTTTTTTCCACCAAGAACGTTTTATGAAACTCTCTGACCCCCGAATTTGGAGTATCCTACTTTCACGTGATTCACAGGGTTCAACAAGCAATCGATATTTCACGATCAAAGGTGTAGTACTGCTTGTAGTAGTGGTCCTTATATCTCGTATTACCAATCGAAAGATGGTCGAAAGAAAAAATCTCTATTTGATGGGGCTTCTTCCTATACCTATGAATTCCATTGGACCCAGAAATGAGACATTGGAAGAATCTTTTTGGTCTTCCAATATCAATAGGTTGATTGTTTCGCTCCTGTATCTTCCAAAAGAGAAAAAGATTTCTGAGAGTTGTTTCATGGATCCGCAAGAGAGTACTTGGGTTCTCCCAATAAATAAAAAGTGTATCATGCCTGAATCGAACCGGGGTTCGCAGTGGTGGAGGAACCGGATCGTAAAAAAGAGGGATTCTAGTTGTAAGATAGCTAATGAAACCGTAGCTGGAATTGAGATCTCATTCAAAGAGAAAGATAGCAAATATCTGGAGTTTCTTTTTTTATCCTATACGGATGATCCGATCCGCAAGGACCATGATTGGGAATTGTTTGATCGTCTTTCTCCGAGGAAGAAGCGAAACATAATCAACTTGAATTCGGGACAGCTATTCGAAATCTTAGGGAAAGACTTGATTTGTTATCTCATGTCTGCTTTTCGTGA